ATTTAAAACCTTGGCACAGATCGAAACTACGACTCTCTGATAGAGATCGAAAGCAACAAGATGATTTTGATTCTTGTTTTTTAACAGTTTTAGGAAAGGAAACAGAATATCCGTTTGGTCCTCCTCGAAAAACACCTTCCTTTTTTGAACCCATTTTTAAAGATATAGACTATAAAGTCGAAATAAGAAAATTGAATTTTAGAGTTCGAAGAGTTTTAAAAAAAATAAAAAAAAAACAATCAAAAGCAGTTTTATTTGTAAAACAAAAAATAAAAGAACTTTTAAAAGAAAATAAAATTCCATTATTTATACCGACAGAAATATATGAATCAAGTGAAACTCAAACAGAAAAGGATTCTATAATCAGCACTCAGCTAATTCATGAATCACTTACTCAAAATCGATCTACAGGTTGGACAAATTATTCACAGGCCGAAGAAGAAATGAAACATAGAATTGATAGAAGAAATACAATCAGAAATCAAATAGAAATAATAAAAAAAAAAAAAAAAGTAACGCCGGGAATAAAAAAAAATAATAATGGAGAATCACCCCCAAAAATTTGGAAAATATTAAAAAGAAAAAATATTGAATTAATAGTTAAATTTTTCATTGAAAAAATATACATAGATATCTTTCTATGTATCATTAATATACGCAGAATCACTCTACAAATTTGTATGGAATCAACCAAAAAAATTCTTGATAAATACATTGACAATAATGAAATAAATCAAGATCAAGAAAGGATTAATAAAACAAAAAAAAATCAAATTGACTTCATTTCGCCTATGACTATAAAAAAGGCTTTTGATAATCTTAGAAATAGTAAGCGGAAGTCACATATTTTTTTTAATTTATCTTACTTGTCACAAAAATATGTATTTTTTAAATTATCACAAACCCAAGTTATTAACTTCAATAAGTTAAGATCTCTTCTTCAATATAATGGACCTTCTTTTTTTCTTAAGAATGAAATAAAAGATCTTTTTGGAAGACAAGGAATATTTGATTCCGAAGTAAGACATAAGGAACTTCCAAATAATGGAATGAATCCATGGAAAAACTGGTTAAGAGGTCATTATCAATACGATTTATCGCAGATTACATGGTCTAGATTAATCCCACAAAAATGGAGAAATGGACTAAATCAATGCCATACGTCTCAAAATAAGGATTTAAATAAATGGTATTCCTATGAAAAAGACCAATTATTTGATTCAAAAAAAAAACAAAATTCGAAAGTATATTTATTACCAAATAAAGAGGAAAATTTTAAAAAAAACTATAGATATGATCTTTTATCATATAAATATATTCATTCTGAAACTAAGAAGAAGGCCTCTATTTATAGATCATCATTAGAAACAAATAAGAATCAAGAAAATTCCAACAGAAATAACGAAAAAATTTTTAGCATACTCAATCCTATCAAGAATTATCTAGGAAAAAGTGATATTATATATACGGAAAAAAATACAGATAGAAAATATTTGGGTTGGAAATTTAGTACAAATATTGAGGTTGAACCTAAAAAGGACCAAATCAGGGATAAACTTAATAATAAAGGTAATGGTCTTTTTTATCTTCCAATTGATTCAAATTCTGAAATTAATTACAATAAGGTCTTTTTTGATTGGATGGGAATGTCTTTTGATTGGATGGGAATGAATGAAAAATTCTTAATCTTAAATCGCCTCATGTCGAATCCGAAAGTTTTTTTCTTTCCAGAGTTTGTGATACTTTATCATAAATATAAAGAGAAACCTTGGTTTATCCCAAGGAACTTACTTCTTTTTAATTTGAATATAAATCCAAATTTTATTGAAAATAAAAATATCGAGGGAAAACAAGAGGAGGATGAGGTTTTTTTAAATTTTAGTCCATCAAATTCAAAACAATATTTTGAATTAAAGAATCAAAACAATATTGAAGAATATTTTTTAGAATCCATTGAAAAACTAAAAATATTCCTTAAAGGAGATTTTCCTTTGCAATTAAGATGGACTGGACGTTTGAATCAATTGAATCAAAAAATGCTGAATAATATCCAGATATATGGTCTGCTGGTTAGCCTCATAAATGTAAGAAAAATTACTATATCCTATATTCAAAGGAAAGAAATGAATCTGGATATAATGAGGAGGCGTTTAAATCTTACACAATTAACGAAAAAGGGAATATTAATTATGGAACCTGCCCGTCTATCTGTAAAAAATGACGGACAGTTTTTTATGTATCAAATCATAGGTATTTCCTTGGTTCATAAAAGTAAGCACCAAAGTAATCAAAGATACCGAAACCCCAAAAATGTTGCTAAGAATACTTTTGATGAATCCATTTCAAGACATAAAATAAAAACTCTAAATAGAGACAAAAATAATTTTGATTTGCTTGTTCCTGAAAAAATTTTATCGTCTAGACGTCGTAGAGAATTGAGAATTCTAATTTCTTTCAATTTAAATTTAAAGAATCAGAATGGTGTGCATAGAAATAATTTATTTTGCAAGGAAAACAAGATAAAAAACTGGAGTCAATTTTTGGAGGAAAGTAAAAATTTTGACAGAAAAAAAAATGAATTAAATAAATTAAAGTTCTTTTTTTGGCCTAATTATCGATTAGAAGATTTAGCTTGTATGAATCGCTATTGGTTTGATACCAATAATGGGAGCCGCTTGAGTATGTTAAGGATATATATGTATCCCTGATTCAAAATTTTGAGTTTCCTATATATTCTATTGTTCTATGAATTTTTCATTTTTTCTTCTGTCCGTGACCGTGTTATATGCAAGCAACCCGATGCGCATATGCGCTGTCTTACATCCCAGTCTAGGATACCTGAATATTAAGGAAATGGGGTATCAATTAAATTAATCAATCGAATCTTCGGACTGAACTATTTGGTATCGTTTTTTTGTATCACTATACAAATGAACTCAAAAATTGGATTGATTAATTTAATTGATAAAACTAGGAATGTATAAAGAAATTATGATTATTGTATATACTACATTAAAATTTCTGACATTATTATTACTGATCAATAAAATAAATATCTGTAAAAAGGGGAGTGTGAAATTATTTTATGGTAAAAAATTCATTTATTTCAATTATTTTGCAAGAACAAGAAGAAAACAAAGAAAACAGCGGATCTGTTGAATTTCAAGTAGTAAGTTTCACCAACAAGATACGGAGGCTTACTTCACATTTGGAATTGCACAAAAAAGACTATTTATCTCAAAGAGGTCTACGGAAAATTCTCGGAAAACGTCAACGGCTGCTGGCTTATTTGTCAAAAAAAAATAGAGCACGTTATAAAGAATTAATAGGGCAGTTGGATATTCGAGAGAGAAAAACTCGTTAATTTGAAGAGTTAGTTTGAATTATTGGCTTAAAGTTTGGTGAACTTCTTTTCGCTTTCAGCAATTCATGGAAGAATGAATCAGGAAAAACCTATGACTGTACCAGCTACAAGAAAAGACCTCATGATAGTCAATATGGGACCTCACCACCCATCAATGCATGGTGTTCTTCGACTAATTGTTACTTTAGATGGTGAAGATGTTATTGACTGTGAACCAATATTGGGTTATTTACACAGAGGTATGGAAAAAATTGCAGAAAATCGAACAATTATACAATATTTGCCTTATGTAACACGTTGGGATTATTTAGCTACTATGTTCACAGAAGCAATAACTGTAAATGCGCCAGAGCAATTAAGCAATATTCAAGTTCCTAAAAGGGCCAGTTATATCAGAGTCATTATGTTGGAGTTAAGTCGTATAGCTTCGCATTTGTTATGGCTTGGCCCTTTTATGGCAGATATTGGGGCACAGACTCCTTTCTTCTATATTTTTCGAGAAAGAGAATTGATATATGACCTATTCGAAGCTGCCACCGGTATGCGAATGATGCACAATTTTTTTCGTATTGGCGGAGTCGCTGCTGATTTACCTTATGGCTGGATAGATAAATGTTTGGATTTTTGCGATTATTTTTTAACAGGAATTGCTGAATATCAAAAGCTTATTACAAGGAATCCCATTTTTTTAGAACGAGTTGAAGGAGTAGGCATTATTGGTGGAGAGGAAGCAATAAATTGGGGTTTGTCGGGACCAATGCTACGAGCTTCCGGAATACAATGGGATCTTCGTAAAGTTGATCATTATGAGTGTTACGACGAATTTGATTGGGAAGTGCAATGGCAAAAAGAAGGGGATTCATTAGCTCGTTATTTAGTACGAATCAGTGAAATGACAGAATCCATAAAAATTATTCAACAGGCCCTAGAAGGAATTCCGGGAGGTCCCTATGAAAATTTAGAAATCCGCCGCTTTGATAGAGTAAAAGATACTGTATGGAATGAGTTTGATTATCGATTCATTAGTAAAAAACCTTCTCCAACTTTTGAATTGTCGAAGCAAGAACTTTATGCAAGAGTCGAAGCACCAAAGGGAGAATTGGGAATTTTTCTGATAGGAGATAAGGGTGTTTTTCCTTGGCGATATAAAATTCGCCCACCGGGGTTTATTAATTTGCAAATTCTTCCTCAGTTAGTTAAAAGAATGAAATTGGCTGATATTATGACGATACTAGGTAGTATAGATATCATTATGGGAGAAGTTGATCGTTAAAATGATAATTGAGACAACAGAAGTACAAGCTATCAATTCTTTTTCTAGATTGGAATCCTTAAAAGAGGTCTATGGGATCATATGGATGCTTATCCCTATTTTTACTCCTGTATTAGGAATCACAATAGGTGTATTAGTAATTGTTTGGTTAGAAAGAGAAATATCTGCAGGTATACAACAACGTATTGGTCCTGAATACGCAGGACCTTTGGGAATTCTTCAAGCTCTAGCAGATGGTACCAAATTACTTTTCAAAGAGAATCTTCTTCCATCTAGAGGAGATACTCGTTTATTCAGTATTGGACCATCTATAGCAGTCATATCAATTTTATTAAGTTATTTAGTAATTCCTTTTGGGTATCA